TATTGATTAATACGTAATCGATCGAACACTACTTGAAAACGGCTATTACGTAATCGATCGAACACTACTTGAAAACGGCTATTCTGCTCAGAAATGAAATGTTCCAAATGTTCCTGGAAATTCTTGCTCCCATTGGACCATTTGTATCTATATGCATTAGGATCCCGATTCATGGATCTCTCAGTTCGAGAAATCAAAATAAGAGGATCGAACCATTTCTTCTGACTCTTTTTCAAATTTGATAAATGGTGGTTGATCGTGTATTTCATTATAGTTCTATGATTCAGAGTATCATTTCCTATTTGATACCTTTGAATTCCATATTCGAAGTTGCGATCGAATCGATTCAATACATTTCTTATGTACCCATAGGTGCTATATTGGATTTGAATCAGATTTCGGATCAATCTATATTGATTGACTGCCTCCATTATGTTGTTGCTAGCAAATACCACTATTTTTGGTTTTGGATCTTCCAAATCATTCCCGCAAGAGGTCCGGACCCATTTTTTTATGATCCTTCGATAAAAAGATTCATTCTCTTCATAACAAAGAGGGGGTAGAACCAATAAAGATTCATTTTTCGATTCATCCCTGGAGTTGAATACCTCATTCAAGAATTGTTTTTGATCCAATCCGGAGGAATCAATAGAAAGGGCAAATCCCTTATGATACACCAGATCCGGCTCGGTTATTGATAGAGTGAATAGATCTGCCATTTCTTGAAATCTCTCTTGTGATTCAAAATCGTGGTGTAACGTGTATCCCCCCATGTTCCGGTCATGGAATAGATGAAATAAACCAAAAAACGGATTTTTGTTCAAGAATAAAATATTATTGGAACGGGACAGTTCATCCTTCGGAACCATATCACATCCCGGATCTGATGAAATAGGATGAATTGAGACGGTATTTTGTAAATACATAATTATCTTGAATATATTAACTATTTCTTTATTTTTCGATCGCCTGGAAAGAACAAAAGAAACATCTTGTTCTTTCTTCAACAATTTCTGATCTCTAGTGGACCTCTCAGTAGGATTCGAACCCAGATGAAGTTCTGACCATCTGTCAGAGAAAAAAGAACGATTCACTCTTGTAGGATTCCCAAGAAATTCTTCGATTTCTTCCGGAAGCAGATGATTATTCATCTGCTTCTCACGTTCCATGAATAGTCGGCACATTGAGGAAAATCCAGAAAGGAATTTAGGGAATCGCTCTGATTCTATCTCTGTTCGTTCCGTTTGAAGAAAGGAAGGATCCCAACAAAGAATCAATCTTTCTTTTAGTTGTTGAATCTCTCTTTGATTGATCAATGTGTGATATTCCGAATCCTCATTCCTAATGGAATCGAAATGATCCCTGGATTGATCAGAAGATCCTTTCAATTGGCTAGAATCCGTTACTTGAATGAAACTAGATCTCGTAGAATCATATTGAATATTTGATGATACATTCCGTACCTTGCTAAAAAACCGATCCTTGTTTACCAACCACACATTGTCTAACCAAATCAAATTCTCTCTCGATAGGTTCCTCAAAAAATCCGATTCGTGCGGATTCTTCCCCCAACTAACGAAGAGATCTTGGCGGAATTGCCACATATGAAATTGGGCACAATTTTGCAAAGAAATAGCCCGCTTGTTTCTCAAGAAGAGATGGGAAACATGCTCAATATCATTTGATTGAATAGTTGACCCAGCCCCTTCTTGTTTGAAGAAACCCTCCACTTCAATTGGTATTTTTTCACGAAAAGCAAACATGAGATAATAAATCCAGTCTTTCACTAAGATTTCGAATAGCTGTCCCGAACTCAAGTTGATTATGTTTCGCCTCTTCCTCGGAGAAAGACAATCAAACAATTCCCAATCATGGTCCTTGCGGATCGGATCATCCATATCCATATAATATACAAAAAGAAACTCCAGATATTTGATATCTTTCTCTTTGAATGAGATCTCAATTCCAGTGACGGTTTCATTAGATATCTTATTAGATATCTTATTAGATATCTTACAACTAGAATCCCTCTTTTTTCCGATCCAGTTCCTCCACCACCGCGAACCCCAGTTAGATTCAGGCATGATACACTTTTTAGTTATTGGGAGAACCCGAATACTCTCTTTCGGATCCAGGAAAGAGCTCTCAGAGATCTTTTTTCCTTTTGGAAGATACAGGAGCGGAACAATCAACGTATTGATATTGGAAGACTCAAAAGATTCTTCCAATGTATCATTTCTGGGTCCAATGGAATTCATAGGTATAGGAAGAAGCCCTGTCAAATAGAGATTTTTTCTTTCGACCATCTTTCGATTGTTAATACGATATATAAGAACCGCTACTACAAAGAGTACTACATCCTTGATCGTGAAATATCGATTGCTTGTTGAACCCTGTGAATTGCGTGAAAATAGGATACTCCAAATTCGGGAGTCCAAGAGTTTTATAAAACTTTCTTGATGGAAAAAAATGTGACTGAAAGATCCCGCTGAATTGAATT